ACGGATTCCTATTTCTCAATGATATTCCGCGATCAAGACAATTGGTTGAATCCCGTAAAAGCATTTCATAGAAGTTCATTGATATCTGCTTTTTATAAAGTAAATCGACTTCGATTCTTGAATAATCCACATCACTTCTTCTTCTATTGTAACAAAGGATTCCCTTTTTATATGGAAAAGGCCCGTATCAATAATTATGATTTTACGTATAGAAAATTCCTCAATATCTTATTCATTCGCAAGAAAATATTTTCTTTGTGCGGCGGTAAAAAAAAACATGCTTTTTTGGAGAGAGATACTATTTCACCAATCGAGTCTAACATATTCATATCTAACGATTTTCCACAAAGAGGTGACGAAAGGTATAACTTGTACAAATCTTTCCATTTTCCAATTCGATCCGATCTATTCGTTCGTAGAACTATTTACTCGATCGCAGACATTTCTGGAACACCTCTAACAGAGGAAGAAATAGTCAATTTGGAAAGAACTTATTGTCAACCTCTTTCAGATATGAGTCTATCTGATTCAGAAAGGAAGAACTTGCATCGGTATCTCAATTCACCTTCTGAGAAATATTTACCATCCGCAAAGAGGAAAAAACGGAATCTTCGTTCAAAGAAATGCATTGAGAAAGGGCAGATGGATAGAACTTTTCAACGAGATACAATTCTCTCAAAATGGAATCTATTCCAAACATATCTGCCATTCTTCTTTACTTCGACAGGGTACAAATATATAAAATGTCTATTTTTAGATACCCTTTCAGACCTACGATTTTTCGATATCTTTGCAGACCCGCTATTTTTAGATACCCTTTCAGACCTACTATGTTTAGATACCTTTGCAGACCTACTAAGTAGCAATCACAAATTTGTATCCATTTTGAATGATATTATGCAGAGATCAGATAGATCATGGCGAATTCTTAAGAGAAAATGGCGAATTCTTAAGAGAAAATTGAAGACAAAGATAAGTGAGATTTCTCTTAAGTGTTTACATAAGCTTCTTCTGGAGAACGACGAAATATGGGAACTAATTGATGAAACATTTCGTAAAACAATTTATGTCAAGAAGGAATTACCATTGATATCGACAAATCGGAGCTCGCCAAATGTTCGGGAGTTACTCTATTCAATCCTTTTACTTCTTCTTCTTGCTGGATATCTCGTTCAGATATATCTTATGTCGGTTTCCAAAACCTCTAGTGAGTTACATACAGAGTTCGAAGGGTTAAAATCTTTGATGATGGAATCATACATGAGTGATTTGGAGGACCTTCTGGATGCGTATCCTAGTATACCTGAACCGAATTCTTTCCGGTTCCAGTTCCAATGGAAACGCAAATTGGAAAAGAATTTCCTTGGATTTGCTATGGACCTAGTCGACAACCAAATACCGTTTTATATCCTCCGCATACAATATTATGGGGTCTTATTTATAGAGATGATATTTTTCACTCCCATCGATCTTCTCATAAATTTCCTACCAAATTTTTTCATCGATCGAATCACTTTTTCGATAAAGACGAGATATCTAAGTCATAGAAGTAAAGAGATCTATTCATGGATAATAAAAGGAGAAAGTTTGAAGACTCATGATAAAATAGAATCCTGGATCTTGAGCACTGATTGGATTTTGGATAAACCTAGACATTCCTTGATGCAGTCCTGCACCTTCAGTACAGAAAAAGGGATGAATCAAATTCTATTGGGTCTGACTTATAGTGATCATTTATTCAAGAATGATTCTGGTTATCAAATGCTTGAACAACCGGGAGCAGTTTACTTACGATACTTAGTTGACATTCATCAAAAGGGTCTAATCAATTATGAGTTCAATACATCCTGTTTAGCAGAAAAACGGATATTCCTTGCTCATTATCAAACAGGCTTTTATTCAAGACTCTGGTATGAGGCTAATAGTTTTGGTTATGCAAAATCAAAACCCTTTTCGCTCCGCCTACGCCTAGCCCCCCCTAAGGGTATTTTAGTGGTAGGTTCTACAGGAACTGGACGATCCCATTTGGTCAAATCCCTAGCGACAAACTCCTATCTTCCTTTCGTTCCGATAGTTCTGGACAAAGCGCCTGATACACTCTTTTTTTATCTTGATCAGTGCGTCGATCTTGAGGAATTTGACGATGCGTTGGTGGAGTTGGATGTTGATTGTATTGATTTTAATAAAGATTCTGAGGAATATCTAGATGAGTTTAAGAATGAGAGTCTGGATAGTGACGGTATTGATGATGATGTCGATCTTAACTGGGAGCTGGGGGGGCAAGTTTTGGTGGATGATGGGATAATTAGGCGTGTAATGGGGCTGGAACCCGACCCATATTGTATCTACATAGACTTCCAATTCGCAAGAGCAATGTCTCCTTGCATAGTATGGATTTCAAACATTCATTATCTGCATCTGTATTTGGATCAGTGGGACTCCCTCGCTTTAGTATTGAACTATTTCCCCGAGGATATTTTCTCCAGGGATTGTGAAAGAC